TAGTCGCACGTAATGACAGATCACGGCCATATTATTTAAAGCTTGTGGTAAGAACGGGTTTCGTTCTAGTGCCCTAAAATAATATTCCAAAGCTTTCGTATGTTCTCCGTTCCTTGTGTGGATAAGACCTATGTTATAGAGTATATAACTTCTATCATAGGGATCAATTTCTAGTCGCATAGCTTCATAATAATTCTGTAAAGCTTCCGCATAATTTCCTTCGGATTGAGCCGACATCCGTTGCGGTCGTCTTCGATTCAAAGAATCTCCGTTCCAGAACCGTACGTGAGATTTTCATCTCATACGGCTCCTCCTTTTTTATGTGCATAATGAGAATAATACATGGAATCATCAAAAAAGATTGAAATAATTTCATTATGAACCGAACGGGGCTAGTGTTTTTACAAGAAATCTCTAACCAACCTTCCTGTAAAAGATCTTTTCTTAACATCAAGTATCTTGGTACTAGATAAAAATGATAACTCTAACAATTTCTTTGTTCTTAACACCCCTTAATTTCCGGGAATTAGTCACTTCAACAGTCTTCGATGGTTATACGGGTATCCAAAATACGAACGAGATGGATATTTGTTGGACCAACCATTCTTGTTAATCCCGATTCCGATAAAGAAAAGGTATAATTTATAACAAAGTTTTCGTATTGTTGATTCCTAAGCGTAGTGCTTCTTCCCCTATGCTGCCTATTGGTACTAGTGAAGTAGGGTTGACCTAACCCATAGGTGTAACCTTTCGCTCAATACTAGAATCTAAAATTGAAGCATCTGAGGCTGCATTAATCGGGGATACACGACAGAAGGAATTGTTTTATTTACAAACTTCACCTTCACAATAAGCGTAGATTTATTTCAATAATCTTTTTATTTCTCTCCCAAATAATGTATCTTTCTCCGAAGACTGAAATCGGTAAAGAAAAAAAACATCAAATCGCACCATCTCTGTAATAGGTGAATGCCTCTTTTTCTCCTGAAGTTGTCGGAATTATTCGTAATAAAATATTGGCTACAATTGAAAAGGTCTTATCAATAAAATTTCCATTTATCCGAGATCTGGGCATAGGTAGCAGTCCATTCTATAATTTCTTTTACTTACCTCTTGTGGGAAAATGATCCCACAAACAAAGAAATTGTACAGTACGAAATAACATAAAAATAAAAAAAAAATAGATCAATTGATTCGTTCTAATTCATTGTAAGTAAAAAGAATAACTATTGGAAAAAGATGGGAGCGCCATCTTCGCAAGAATGAAATGAATAGATATAGATCTTTTTTTAACAGTTTTTCACAAAAAAAAATTATTTTTATCCCCCCCCCTTGAAGGAAGGGTTTTTCTTTGATGAAAAGTTTTCTATATTTTTTTATAGTTAGAATTGACTGTACGTACCTATCAAAAAATCTAATATGAATGACTCACTATTCACTCGGTTTCTGGGCCATAATCATTATGTAGGAGAGATGGCCGAGTGGTTCAAGGCGTAGCATTGGAACTGCTATGTAGGCTTTTGTTTACCGAGGGTTCGAATCCCTCTCTTTCCGTACCTTTCACCTAATTCACCAATCTTATTAACAGCAATGTATCAAAGCAAATAACAATGGATACCATTATTCCAACGGTTAAGTTAGACCTTTCTTTTATTTTGATATAGATTCTTTATTCCTATGTTCCGCAGTACAGAAAATAAAATACTGGAAAGAGTAGACAACAGGGAATGAGAATCTACCTACCGATCCGTGATCCATGAATGGGAGAAAAATCCCCGTATCAAACTCCTTACTTTGGTGGGTCTTTTTGCTTAGGCGAAAAGGGAAAAATTGTCCGAACCCTTGTTTTATTGTTTTATTTTAATTAGGTTTAAGTCTGACGAGAATAATATTCTACAACCAGCAATTCATTTATTTTCAAACCGACCCATTGACTATCTATTATTTGATTGACTAATCCTTTATATTGGAATGGTTGAAGGGTCAAATGTTTTGGCAATTCCTCGGGGGGGGATGAATCAAGATAATTTTGAATCAGAGCTCTAGATTTTTGTTCATCCCTCGCTGTAATAATATCGTGGGGTTTGCAGCGATAACTTGGTATATCTACTATACGACCATTAACTAAAATATGTCTATGGTTAACTAATTGGCGGGCTTGGGGAATAGTTGAAGCCATACCCAATCGAAAAAGGATGTTATCCAAACGCATTTCAAGTAATTGTAGTAAAACCTGACCTGTTGACCCTTTGGCTTTTCCGGCAATACGAACGTATTTAAGTAATTGTCGTTCTGTAAGACCATAATGAAAACGCAATTTTTGTTTTTCTTCTAAACGAATACGATATTGAGATTTTTTACTGGAACGTGATTGGTTTCTAAGATCGCTTCCGGCTTTAGGCCTTTTACTAGTTAGTCCCGGTAAAGCCCCCAGACGGCGTATTTTTTTGAAACGAGGCCCTCTGTAACGCGACATAAAGACTCCTTATTTTATTGAAAT